TTTTTCTTTAGCTAAATCTATTTCCACCGGACAGTCAAAAAGTTTCTTTGTTGAACAAAAAAGAGTCTTGGAAAAACCTTAATTGATATGTTTCAAAGAACTTCTAAAGTATTGTGTATTGTATTTTATTTCACTTTTCCTTATTAATTATTATTAGTTAGAGCTAGGTAATAGAAAAATAAGAATCTTTCTGTCTACTTGATTCGAAGTACTCAGTATTGTGTATTTTATTTTTTTTTATCTATTGAAATTTAGATTTATTGATATTGAATTCGTGAGATTTTTTTTATTTCCTATGAATTGTGCTTTTCAAAATAGAAAAGCACAATTACGATAGACAAGGAAGAATCTTAATATTCCATTCTACTTTATACTAAGGCCTTGGGTCTCAAAATCATTATAAAAAAGATTATGAATTTTATACTCCGACTGAAAACGAAACTTTTTAGTTCTGACTGTTCTGGATAAACAAAAACTAGATTTCTAGTACGGATAAAATTGATTATTAAAAATGAACTTACGAAGATGAAGATACTAATTAAGTAGTATTTATATTGAACATTTCCATATAAATATACGAATGGAAATGCATCTTTCTTCATTGTTTGCTAAACTTTATTGAATATAGACAATTCAATATGAATTTCCTATTATTATTTAAAATAAGCCGCCGCTATGGTGAAATTGGTAGACACGCTGCTCTTAGGAAGCAGTGCTAGAGCATCTCGGTTCGAGTCCGAGTGGCGGCATAAATATTAATTCATGTTAATAATAAAGATACAATAGATCTAATAGAATCTAAAGAATCTAAATTTTTCAATATTTTAGATTCTATTTAAGCCCCCAATTTCAATTTTTTAAAAAGGACTTTTCTTTATGATATTTGCGACCTTAGAGCATATATTAACTCATATTTCCTTTTCGATCATCTCAATTGTGATTATAATTCATTTGATGAACTTATTAGTCTACGAAATCGAAGAATTACGTAATTCGTCAGAAAAAGGAATGATAGCTACTTTTTCCTCTATAACAGGGTTTTTAGTTATTCGTTGGATTTCTTCGGGACATTTTCCTTTAAGTAATTTATACGAATCATTAATTTTCCTTTCATGGAGTTTATCCATTATTCATATAATTCCGTATATTAGGAATTCTAAAAATGATTTAAACGCAATAACTGCACCAAGTGCCTTTTTTACCCAAGGTTTCGCCACGTCAGGTCTTTCAACTGAAATGCATCAACCCGCAATATTAGTACCTGCTCTACAATCTCAGTGGTTAATGATGCATGTCAGTATGATGTTATTGAGCTATGCAGCTCTTTTATGCGGATCATTATTATCAGTTGCTCTTATAGTGATTACATTTCAAAAAAAAATCGATTTTTTTTTGAAAAACAAGAATTTTTTAAGTTTACGGAAATCATTTTTCTTTGGTGATATGGAATATTTGAACGAAAAGGGAAGTATTTTAAAAAAGACTTCTTTCCTATCATTTAACAATTTTTACAAATATCAATTAATTCAGCATTTGGATTCTTGGAGTTATCGTGTCATTAGTTTAGGGTTTACCTTTTTAACCATAGGCATTCTTTCTGGAGCAGTATGGGCTAATGAAGCATGGGGTTCATATTGGAATTGGGATCCTAAGGAAACTTGGGCATTTATTACTTGGACCATATTTGCAATTTATTTACATACTAGAAAAAATTCAAAATTGCAAAATCAAGTTACGAATTCGGGATTTGTAGCTTCTATAGGATTTCTCCTAATTTGGATATGCTATTTTGGGATCAATCTATTAGGAATCGGGTTCCATAGTTATGGCTCATTCCAATGAATATCTAATTGAATAAAATAAACTGCATTAAAGGATACATAAAAGAATCGTCAGATACACAATGAAATTTTGTGCGAGTTTTTGAGAACCATTTGAATAATTCCTCTATTTAAATGGTTCTCAAAAACTTTAGATATATCTAATTACAATTCTAATTAACACTTACCTTTTTTTCATTGCACAACGAAGAATCGTGAAAATATGAAAGTCAAAGAATTCTAAGACTTTTTTTTTCCAATTAATTAAATTTATTGAATCTAAAAAAAGAATTAGTATCTATAAAAAGAGAACTTGTACCTTGTCAACCGATAACGGGAGAATAAATCAGGATAAATACCAATTCCTATTACAGATAGAAAGATATAGATCAAGACAAAAAGTTCTCGTAGTCCAGAATCAAAAAAATTCGAGTTTGTAATATTAAATAGCTTGTATCCATAGAAAATCTGACATAATATCGTAACATAGATAATAAAAAATAGAAGTTAATATCATTCCAATTGACATTACAAAAATAATTAACATTTTTGGTATGAAAAGATATTTTGGGCTGGTAATTATTCCAAAAAAGAGTAAGAATTCTGTAACAAAATCACTCATTCCTGGCAATGCAAGAGAAACCATCGAGAAACTACTAAACATGATAAAGATTTTTGACATTGGAATAGGTATCCCCCATCTCTTCGAGATAAAAAGAGATAAAAAAAAGGTATTCTATCACAACTTGTTCCTGCTAAGAAAAAAGCGCAGCACCAATCAATCTATGAGATAGTCTTTGTAAAATGATTTCATTAAGTCCTATGCCAGTTATTCCTATAATTAGGAAATCTATACCTAGAATTCCTATTAAGAAAAAAAAAAGAACCTCCGGTAGTGCACAAAATAAACTTTGTAGTCGAGTATAGACATTTTTTTCCTCCCCACATGGATAAAAGTAAATAAAAAAAAGGAATGAATTTGAATTCCTACATGATGAAAAAAAGGAAAAAGTCTCGAGAAGAAAATGATGCTATTTGACCACTATACATTGCTAATATCAAGAAATAGAAAAATCGCGGATTTTGAGTAATTGGCCAAGCTACTAAAGTAGTTCTAAATCCTGTCAGTAAAAAGGGTCCTATGGAAAGTCCATCGGTTTCCAGTCTCGATTGAAAATCAAAAAGATTGATCCCTTTAGAATCTTTCTTGGATTGAGTTAATGGATCGGATCGTCCAATTGGAAAATGATAACAAAATAAATAGATCATTAGAAGGAACTCTAGGATACATATATATATAGAGTATACCACCTATATACCATATTTCTCCTATGAGTGAAAAAGATAATTGAAGAACCCCCAAATATGGGCAAAACAAAAAGTATTGTTAACCAAGGAAAATAACTCGTGATAAAGACAAGATAAGATTATACCAGAAAAGCCCGTGCTCGGGAGAAGAATAATATATTCTCTTTTCTCGAATACGGGCTTTTGTTGGTAAAGAGGAATCAAATGATTCAAGTAGAGTTTTTTGTCACATATCAATAAGAAAGACCCATGCTGCGAGTTGTTTCATGCCATAAATAAACACGGACACTCAAAAAATCCGTTGGACAAGCGGATTCACATCTTTTACAACCTACACAATCTTCGGTTCTTGGCGCAGAAGCAATTTGCTTAGCTTTACATCCGTTCCAAGGTATCATTTCCAATACATCCGTGGGACAAGCTCGAACACATTGGGTACATCCTATACATGTATCATAAATCTTTACTGAATGTGCCATTGGGTCTATAAATTCCAGTTTTGAACAAAAAAAATTTTCAATCTGGTAAAATAAGAAAATGAAATAATCATATATTTTCTATTGTAGACACCAGATGAATCAATGATTTATCAAAAATTTAAGAATCAATAGATTTTTTAATCTGTTTATGAGAAAGGACCAAGATACTTTGATTTCTATTTCAATAACCATGAAATATAAGTTTACGAATTCAATTCATGTTAATTTTACTATATGTATATAGAATGTATATAGATATAGAATATAGAATATAGAATATAGAATATAGAAAGATTTTAGTATATAGGTATAATATATATATAGATAGATAGAAATAGAATTAATTTGATATTGATATATTATATATCAATATCAAATTAATACGTTTGTTATTAGGTTAGTGATAGAAGAGGTTAGTAACTCTAAATCTCAATCATAAATCTATATGAAAAAAGAGAAGAAAGAAAATAAAGAAGTAAATAATAATAAGATAATTTTAGATTCTATTAATATTGAATTCTAATTAGATTATCTTATTATTCTAATTCTATTAGATTCTATTTAGAATATTCTAAAATTAGAAATTTTGATTTCTATGTGAAAATAGAAGAATTATTACTAATTCTTCAGCAAATTTGATTGATTAATACGAATTGATTTTCTGTTACGAAGGATCGACGAAACAATAGCTAGTCCAATAGCTGCTTAAAAAGCAGCAATGGCTATAACAAAGATTGAGAAAATTTCTCCTTTTAATTGTTGACTATCAAATAGATTGGAAAATGTGACGAGATTTAGATTCACCGAATTCAGTATAAACTCAAGACACATAAGTGTTCTAGCCATGCTTCTACTTGTGATCAGTCCATAGATACCGATAGGAAATAAAAAAACACTTAGAAGAAATACATGTGCTAACATTATTAATAAATTCCTCATCTCTCTCAATTCATTGAAATATGAACAAAAATTAAACCGATTAAATTGACTAGAATAGAAGAATTACAGAACAAAAGAATATATTCACAGTAGATCGAGAAAAAAATAATTAAAAAATAAAAAAGAACAAGAATAATAATAAGAAATTCAAATTTAATTAAGAAATTTTTGGTTCCCGAATATTTAATTGATCCATTAATTTCTTATAACGCACTTTATTTTTCTTTGACAAATAAGTCAATAATCGTTGACGTTTTCCTAGAATTATTCGTAGACCCCTTTGTGATAAAAAATCTCTTTTGTGCAATTCTAAATGTGAAGTAAGTCTTCGTATCTTACTGGTGAAATGGAATACTTGAAATTCAACAGATCCACTATTTTCTTCTTTTTCTTCTTGTGTAATAACTGAGATGAATGAATTTTTTTTGACCATAAATGAAATTTTGTATCTTTATTTTCTGTGAATTTTACCGATCAGGAAAAATAAAATAAAAAAATAATAATAAAGAATATTTATTATGCCAGTTATTTTTATCTTTTCATCTAGTATACATCAAAATTGGATTATATTCATATACTCTTTTTTTCATTTATGTGGTTTATGTTTTGTATATTTTGATTAAAATATACAAAACATATATGTATTCGCGAAATAGAACAATTTCTTTGTTCTTTTTACTTAAATAAATTCCACTCTTCCTAATGAAAGTTGATATACTATAAAATCAGCATCATGTATTATAGTATTATTACATAGTGTATATGTTTTTTGGCTTTCTCATCTACCAAATATGTTAGACGATATGTAAGAAATCAACTCTAAATTCTTTTTCATTGGAATTGAATTGATTCCTAATTGTTAATACATATGTATTCTTGACATACTGAAACGACTGCTGTTATTGGCATCAAACCAATAGCGATTCATACAAGCTAAATCTTCTAATCTATAATTGGGCCAAAGAAACAATTTGAATTTAATGAAATTTTTTCTATCTGTATTAATATGTTTGTTCTCATTCAAAAATTGCCCACAGTTTCTTATTTTCTTTTCATTGCAAAATCTTGGATTTCTATCCACAACATGAAAATTCCGGGAATTTAAACAAATTCGAATTCGAAATTCTCTACGACGTCTGGGGGATAGAATATTTTCAGGAACAAGTAAATCATAATGATTTTTGTCTCCACTCAAAAATATGTTACTGTGTCGTGCAATTGATTTTTCAAACCCCCCTTTCTCAATTCTTTTTTTTGCGTCTTTTTTCTTTGTTTGGTACTTCTTATTATCGACTGATGAAATATCCATAGTTTTATATAGAATATATTTTCCGTCCCTTCGTATAGATAGACAAATTGGTTCAATAATAAATATTCCCTTTCTTATCAATTCTGCAAGAACTAGGTCCCTTTGAATCAACATTTCATCTAGATTTATTTCACCTCTTTGAATCGAAGATATAGCAATTTCCTTTGGTTTTATCAGTCTAAGTAGGAGACAATATACCCTTATATTTTTCATTACTTTATTATTCAAATGATCAGACCATCTTAGTTGAAAAAGTAAATATTTTCTCAAAAAGAAATCTAGTTCCATTTCATTCTTGCTCTTATATTGTTTTTTTTTTATACTTTTTTTTATTTCTAAGCTTGCATAATCTTCTTCAACAGCTTTTTTATTCTTTTGGTTTAGTAGATTAAATACAAGATTTCTTTGGACTTGTTGTTGGTTTTCTTCCTGCTTGAAATTTACTAATTCAAGATCTTTTTTTTTCTTAGATGATTTTACGTTAATTTTTTTACTTTTTTCATTTATAGAAAAATGAAAAAAGAGTGATTTGATTGGGATGATCCAAGGTTGAATTTTATATACATCAAAAAGTAGTACAAATTCTGGGAAGAACCAAGTTTCTAGATTGGATATAGTATCATGATTGGATGCGATATCATTATCATAGAACCTTTTTTTATTCATTCCCATGCAATCAAAAACAAAATTGCATATTTTGCTCTCTTGATGAATTGTAGGAAAAAAAAGATCTTTTTTTTCCATTTTGTTGAAATTCTTAAATTCAGTCTTAGTATTTTTCTGAATCTTGATGCCAATATGTGCATTGGTCCAGATCTCCATATTATTCTCAATATTATTTATAAAACAAAGATGAAGAATTCTACAATCAAAATATTTTCTATCCAAATTAGTATTCCTATCAATACGAAATCCTTTTTCTACTTTTTCTAGATAATCATTACTAGGTATACTTACCAATACATAAAATGATTCAGGTTTCGATGTATTGAAATGATATGTAAATTCTTGGTCCCCTTTTTTTTCTAATGTTGATTCAGAAATGTATAAATTAGGGAGGCTTATGTATTTATATGATAAAATATCATATCTGTAATGTTTTTTCCATTTATCTTTTTTATTCATAAATGAATTCTCTGCATAGTCATTTTCTTTCATGGAATAAATGAATCGATCTTTTTTATAGAAATCCAATTGGTTTGATTCCTTATTTTGAATCATACGATGTTTATCAATTCTATTTCTCCATTCTTTAGGTACTAATACTAATTGATACTTTTTTTTTTTAGATAAATCGTATTGATAATAACTTTTTAACCAGTTTTTCCATTCGTTCATTACAAACGTATTAATTTGCTTATGTTTTGATTTATAATGAAATATTCCGTGTATCATATAATAGTCTTTTAAATTATCTTTAAAAAAAGGATAGCTCCCTTGATATTGAAGTACAGGTCTCAATTGATACTTATTAAATAATTGGTTTTGTGATATTTTGTAAAAAACATATGCTTGGGATAGGGAAGATAAGTTCCAATAAGTATTGTAATTTTTATTGCTAGTATTAGTATTATCAACATTTGAAAACAATTTTTTTATAGTCAAAAAAAAATTCATTGTATTTTGATTTCTTTCATCAATTCCTTCTTGTTCTTTATTTATTCCATTGTTGTAAATGGATTTATTAAAGATCTTTTTTGTTGATTCAAAGAAAAGTTGTGTATTGATCTTAGAAATGGTAATGGTACATAAAAAAATATCTATGTATATTTTTTCAATAAATGATTTGATAAAGTAGTGTGATTTACGCATTAATCGGATATTTTTCCTTTTTAATATTTTCCAAATATGCTTCTGTAATCCTGATCTTTTATTATCATAAATTATAACTATTTCTTTTTTTTTCTTGTCTTTTGCAGTTTCTTCAATTTGATTCCTGATTTGAATTGTCTTATCAGAAAGATCTTTCATTCTTCTTTCTATTAGTGAATAATTGAACCAATTTATCGTTTGATTTAGAACGGATGATTCACTAGTAATATTTCTTTTTAAATCTTTTTTCTTTTCGTTTGATTCATATACTTTTTCTTTCCTCACTTCAAATAATAAATTTAGATTTACTTTATCCAGTTTTTTCATTATTAGGTTGATAATTCGAACTATTTGGATGACTCCTTTTTTTTTTCTTTTTTGAAGTTCTTTATAAATAGGTTCAAAAAAGAAAGGTCGTTTTCGAGGAGAACCAAAGGGAAGTTCCGCTTCCATTCCCCAGACTGTTAAAAAACAAAAATTTGTTTTTTTTTCTTTTTTTTTCATTAGATCTCTATGATGAGATCGTGCCCTAGATTTTCTCCAAGGTTTCAGACAGAAAGGATATAAAATCTTTATCTGAATACCGTCTATTAACCAAGCTTGGGGAAATTCTGTTTCTGATAATTGAACACCGTTATAGGTGCATTTAATATGGATTTCTCTATTCCATTCCTTAAAATCCTCGTCCCACTCGGTAATTTGAAATAATAACATACGGAAAAGATTTTTGGCTATTATTAATGAAGGCAATATAATGTATTTTCTAAGAAAAGATTGGGTTACTAAAATCAAACCTCTTATTACTTGAGTAAATATAAAGGTATCCCAAGCTTCTGATATTTCTATCTGTTCATTTTTATATTTTTTCTCCTTTTCTTCTTTTTTATCTTCATTTTCAAAATAGGAAATTTTTAATTCTGATTCTTGTTCTCTCCCCATCCAATTCCTAAAAATTATATTCTTAATTTCGTTGATATCAAAAAACGAAAAAAAAGATGTTTTGTCTAGACGATCCAAAAAAAGAGGAGAATGTACATTTACTTGAAAGAGGTTCCAAATAACTGTTTTACGTCTTTGAGCGCGCATGGATCCTTTGATTAGATTTCGACGAAAATCCGATTGTTGTGAGTAACGTATCAAAGTCACCTCTTCCTCTTCCTCTTCCGTTTGATCATCCTTTTTATCATTGTTACTAGTATTCTGAATACTAGAAAGAGAATTGGTATTCTGATCATTATCGTTATAAATTATCACATGTTTGGCTCTTCTTGAATGAATCTCATAATATTCTTCCTCCAAATCTTCTTCATTTTCTTCTTCCTCTTCTCTCAAATTCTCGGTTAATTTATATGACCATCGAGAAACCTTTTTACTGATTTCTTCTTTTCTAATTCCAATAGATTTCTTTTTCATTATTTTTTGATCTTTTGTATGTGTTGTCATTACATCAAATAAAAATTGAAAATATTTTGCTTCACTTTCTAAATCAATTCCTTTTTCTTCTGTAGAATTCAAAAATGATTGACGGTAAAGTTCTACGGAATCATTAAGAAGTAGATCATGAATCTTATTTATAAAAAAAAATTCTACTAAATCTTCTGTATCTGTATAAGTATTCATGATTGCACGTGAATCTAATTCTTTTCTCGTTCCTCGATATGGTCCGTTGAAAAAAGGATCATAAGCTTTTGGCAAGCATTTCTTTTTTTTTTCATCATCACATAATATGGTTTTTTTTTCAAGCATATCCAGACTAGAGGATCTCTCATTTTTTTCTATAATTTTAATTCGGCTTCTCAATTCATTGTTCAAATTGCACTTTTTTTTTTCATTAGCATAAATCCAAGAATTATAAAGATCTTCGTCATATAGTTTTTCTATTATGTACAAAGAAATTCTTCGTTCTAGCATTTCCGAAAAAGTTGATAAACTGGGCGGATATGTAAAGGATATTATTTGTTTGCCATCACTTGTACATGTAAAAAAAAAAAATTGTGACATTTCATTGCGTAAAGCATTTTCTAATTTCTCATTTTTTATATATCGTAATGGACGATTCCATCGCTTATAATCAAAAAAAAAAGTGACAAAAGTTTTTTCAACCCACAATCTTTTATTTTTCTCTTCTTTCAGTCTTCCCAATTCCCAATTATCTTGATGGGTCTCCAGATCAGAATCTTCGTAAACCGGGCTATCTTGATAGTGTGCCTCTTGAAAGTGAAATTCATCCTTTGTTTTTTCCTTTCCATTCACTCGGATCTCTTCCGTTTCATCTATTTTGTCCAGATCCTCCTTTTCTTCCGAACAAAGGGAAGGTTTTTCTTCGGTGGATT